CCGGCCCCGTGGATATCTTTGCTTCGGAACAAAACAATTCGAATTAGGCTCGGTCAACTGGAATGTGTATTATCCATATAGGAGATCATATCTTCCGGCTAAGGAATGGGAAATCTTTCTCCTGTTACATGAATCAAATGTTTCATTTCATCCGGGAAAAGCCATCTCTTTCTTAACAATGTCTTTGTCATTTGATCCAATAACGTTCCATTAGATAGGAACAGATTTGATAAATACTGATAACTCTCGGATAGAGTATTAGAACGGAAAGATCCATTAGATAATGAACTATTGGTTCTAAGCCATCTCTGGCGATGAATCAACAATTCGAAGTGCTTTTCTTGCGTATTCTTGATGAACCAGCGTTTATATATAGATGTAGGAGAATTTGTTTGGGAAGTAAGAAGCCCTTTTGACATCTCTTGATCTGCAAAGAATTCTCGACGTGAAAACACAGAGACAAAGGGCTGATCTTTGAATAGGAAAAGGAATGGATCTGCAGGGTCCCAAATGAATTGGCTTATTCGAAAAAAGCCTTGTTCTTTGGAAGATCTATCTCGTGTCTGGTACTGCATGGTTCCACTCTGCAAGAACTCCGAATCATTCTCTTGAAGCTCATCCTCTTTATGATAAATGATCCGCTTGCCCCGAAATGACCTGGCCCAATAGGGAAATCCCAATTCATTGGGCCTTTCGATACAATCAAATAGATTGCCACAAGGGTGCCATATTCTAGGAGCCCAAACTATGTGATTGAATAAATCCTCCTCGAGCTGTTGCGGGTCGAGGGCTCCTTCTCCTCCCCCTTCTTCAAACTCCAATTCGTATTTTTCATATAGAAATCTCTGATCAACGATAGAATAAGATCCATTTTGCATCATATCGAAAGGATTACTTGGTTCGGACCGAAGAAGCAATGTCACTCGATCCTTATAAAACTGACTGCAATCTTTTTCTGTCGGTGAGGATCCCACCAGAACGCCTTCTACTTCTAATAGGCCATGAACTAGATCAGAATCATTCTCAACGAATCCATAAGAAGTGATCCCGTTTTTTTCATCGGGTCCGGGTGGAGACCACAGATCTTGAGCGACCGATCCGGCAGAACAACTCAAAAGATAAAGAAGGATCGTTAATTTCTTCATGCTCGTTCCAAGCTCGAAGTACCATTTGTACAAATAAGAATCCCCTTCCTTACATGATTTCTTCTTCATATAGATAGATATAGGATCTATGGGGCAATTGCTTAGAAGTACATTTTGTGCAATAGCCCTTCCTATCTGATAGAAAAGGATCCCATGATCCTGAACCGATCGTACCTGGGATCGCAAATCCCAAGTTTGTTTATGAAGAGCGGATCTAATTGTATTAGTGTCTATAATGGATTTCTTCTGTGTAATACTAATTGATAGGGCCTCATTGGTAAGTGCTACAAGATCTCGTGCATTGGAACCCATGGTTATGGACCCGAATCCATTAGTATGGAACACTTTCTTTTCCAAGTAAAATCCCCTAGTATAGGAAAGAGTGAAAAAGTGCTTTCGTTGTTGTGGAATAAGAAGCCTTCGTATCTTAATGCATGTATTTGATTTATTCGGAGCTATTAGAGCAGGATCCACTTTTTGGGGAATATGAGTCGAAGCAATAACAAGAATATTTCGAGTGGAGCATCTTTCACAATCCCTGGAGAGATGGTTCACTAATAGACCGAGGGATAAGTAATTCGACTCATTCACATACAGATCATGAATGTTTGGAATCCATATTATGCAAGGAGACATCACTTTTGCTAATTCGAATGGAAGGGTAATATCAAATCGGTCTATTTTCGGCGTCATATACATAGTTAGCGCATTCGTCATAGTTAGCAGCTCCGTATCAAGGTCATCATCGATATCGTCACTATCATCAATATCGTCACTATCATCAATATCGTCACTATCATCAATATCGATATCATCAATAAGATAACCTTTAGGCTTGTCATCCAGGAACTTGTTCGGAAATACCGTAATGAAAGGAACATAGGAGTTTGTCGCTAGGTATTTGACCAAATAGGATCGTCCAGTTCCTATAGAACCTATCACTAAAATACCCCTAGAGGGGGATAGGGCTAAGCGGAGCGAAAAGGGTTTTCCAGGAGATGGGAAATGAAAACTATTAGCCCCACACGAGGTTTGTGAATAAGTGATTGTCTGAGAATGAGCAAGGAATATCCGTCTTTCTGCTAAACAGGATCTATTGAACTCATAATTCATTAGATTCTTTTTATGAATGTCAACTAAGTATCGTAAGTAAACTGATCCCGGTTGTTCAATCATTTGATAACCAGAATCATTCTTTGATAAATGATCACTATGAGTCAGACTCAATAGAATTTGATCAATCCTTTTTTCTGTCGTTAAGGCGGAGAACTGAACCAAGAATTCTCTTTCTTCATCATCAATCGAATCACTGTTCGCAACCCAGGATTCTATTTTATCATCAATCCAATCACCGT